TCTTTTTATTTTCGCCTGTATTTCTTAATATTTTTCCACAGTTGACCTAATCAGGTAATGGTGACCGTTGCCAAATGCTTTTCCATAATACATTGTGGAAATGGTCAACAACACTATGAATTTGGCCAAAAGAACTGCATTTGGTCAACCTATTCGACTGACCAAATAGTGTTCACAATATATTTTGGAAATGGTCACCAATCATGATGACTTTTCTGTCTCTGGCCATTCAATTGTTTCTCGAGTAAATGTTTCTTGTTGAACCATAACTTGACCATTTGCATCTATAAACCACATAGTATGATGCGTTGGAATACAGGCACCACTAATAACATCGGGAAGATCACCAATTTGTAATTGGTCAGTATTCTGTGTTTCGTTTAATTTTGCACTAAGCCAATGATTTTTATTTGTGGTTTCCGTTAGTTTACGTGAAATTTCTCCACTTTTTGATTCAGCAAGACGCCGCCAATGTTCTTCCAGAACTTTTGTCATTGGTCCTCGTTCTCCGTATGGAAGCTCTCCCGGTGTACGTAATGGGGCATCACGATAGACAGTCAAAATTTCAGAAAGGGCCTGTTTTAAAAAAGACCGAGGAATTATTAAATCAAGTAACCCATGATGGCACAGATATTCGGAGGTTTGAAAATCATCTGGTAATTGTTCTTGTAATGTTTGTTCAATTACTCTTCGACCAGCAAAACCAATAAGAGCTTTTGGTTCCGCAATAATTAAATCTCCTAGCATTGCAAAACTTGCTGTAACTCCACCTGTTGTTGGTGATGTTAAAATGGCAATATATAAAAGTTTAGCTAAATTTTGGTGAACATGAAGGGCAGCAGAAATTTTTGCCATTTGCATAAGACTTAAAATACCTTCTTGCATCCGAGCCCCACCCGAAGCGCAAACAAGAATTAAACTTAATCCTTCATGTGTTGCATATTCAATTAATCGGGTTATTTTTTCACCAACAACAGAACCCATACTACCACCCATAAAGTTAAAATCCATGACTCCGACCGCAACTGGAATTCCATCTAATAATCCAGTACCTGTTTGGACTGCATCTTGAAGTCCAGTTCGTTCTTGGGCATCTTTTAATCTTTCTGTGTAAGCTTTTTGATCTTTAAATTGAAGTGGATCACATGGAGAAACAGTTTCATCGAGTGGGCGCCAGGTCCCAGTATCTAATAAATGCTCAAGTCGTTCATGACTATTCATTTGTAAATGATATCCACACCCAAAACATACACGTTGATTTTCTTTTAAATGTTTAATATATAAAATAACTCCACAATGATCGCAGCGTGTCCAAAGACCTTGTCCTCCTTCGGTGTCTGGATGCGTATATTTCGGAGCATTCAATAACTTAAGTTTACGTTGATCTTCGATCCATGATAAAATTGACATAATTACATATTCTCCTCTCGAAGACGCCAAGAGCAAACCTCTGGAGTCCTATGGGCTAAAAAGGTGACCAAATGTTTTTCCACAGTTGACCACATACTGTTCCACAATACATTTTGGAAACGGTCACAGTATTGTGGAACAGTATGTGGTCAATGAACTGCATTTGATCATTTCATTGGAAACGGTCACAACTTGTATATGAACTCTGTCGGTATGACATGTGACCACGTTGACCATTTTGTTGACCACATGTATGTGGTCAGTACAATGTTGTGACCGTTTCCACTGGCGAAATGCATGGTGACCCTTTCCAAAATGTATTTTGGAACACGTTTTGGTCAAGAGCCACACAATGTATTGTGGAACAGTATTTGGTCAATGATTGTGGTCAAAGAGTTTACTTAATCTCGTCTTTTTCAATATATATAAACATTGACGCCATCGCTACAGCGGGAAAGACAAGACCAACTAATGGTACTAAAATGCTTGGTAAATCTTGAGCACTCATCGATATTTTTTACTCCTGATATCCTGTGTCCGGTCTCTCTTTTTGACAAGTTGTACATAGTGGCCGTTTTGTTGACCACATATATGTGGTCAATGAACACTATTTAGTCAATTGATCAATAGGCCTATTGTATTAACTATTAAAGACTATTAGAACCTTATATGTATTATACAGTTTTTAAAAACAAAAACAAACTTTTTAACAGATCACTTTTTTGAAGAGTGAAAATAATTAATGTCTGCTTCGTCTTCTACAATATATGTTGTGACCGTTTTGTTGACCACATACATGTGGTCAGTAAAATATATTTGGCTGACCATTTCGACAATGTATTGTGGAACAGTATTTGGTCAATGAACACCATTTGGTCAACGAGATTGTATTTTTTGACGATGTATGATATACTACTTTAAGAATTTATATAAAAAGCACCCATATGTTGTTTGTAGAGTTTTGCTACAACATTTTTTGAGTCAGTTGATCAATTGATTCCAAAATGTATTTGGTGGCCCTTGACCAAAACGTGTTTCAAAATACATTTTGGAAAGGGTCACCGTTTCCATTGGCCAAATGCATTTCGCCACACAATACATTGTGGAAAAGCATTTGGCCATTTGAAAGAATTGATCAAATAGTGGGTATTCCGAAATACATTTTGTGACCGTTTCCAATGACCATTTTGTTGACCACATGTATGTGGTCAGTACAATGTATTTGGTCAATTGGCCAATAGAAACGGTCGCTATATACGTATCATACAAGAGAGACAAAATCATATGTGCGAGTCTACAGAAACAAGAGCAAAAACTGATAAAAAGCAAAAAACCACTAATGGTGTTATTACACAAATTATTGGACCAGTATTAGACGTTACATTTCCAGCCGGAAAAATGCCACGCATTTATAATGCTTTAACTGTAAACGGTACAAACCAAGCTGGCCAAGAAGTTTCTGTAACTTGTGAAGTTCAACAATTATTAGGTGATCATTGCGTTCGCGCTGTAGCAATGAGTGCAACAGATGGTTTAATGCGTGGAATGGAAGTTCTTGATACTGGTGCTCCATTAAGCGTTCCAGTTGGACCAGCCACTTTAGGACGTATTTTTAACGTACTTGGTGAACCAGTGGATAATTTAGGACCCGTGGATGCGCCAGACCGTTTACCTATTCACCGGTCAGCGCCAGCATTCGTTGATTTAGATACAGAATTATCTATTTTTGAAACTGGAATTAAAGTTGTTGACTTATTAGCACCATATCGTCGTGGAGGCAAAATTGGGTTATTTGGTGGTGCCGGTGTTGGTAAGACTGTTCTTATTATGGAACTTATTAATAATATCGCTAAAGCCCATGGTGGTGTTTCTGTATTTGGTGGTGTTGGTGAACGCACACGTGAAGGAAATGACCTTTACATGGAAATGAAAGAATCTGGGGTAATTAATGAATCAAAACTATCTGAGTCGAAAGTGGCTTTAGTTTATGGTCAAATGAACGAACCACCCGGAGCACGTATGCGTGTTGGATTAACAGCTTTAACAATGGCTGAGTACTTCCGTGATATTAATAAACAAGACGTTTTATTATTTATTGATAATATTTTTCGTTTTGTACAAGCAGGTTCAGAAGTTTCAGCTTTATTAGGTCGTATGCCATCAGCGGTAGGTTACCAACCAACTCTTGCTACCGAAATGGGCGGCCTTCAAGAGCGAATTACTTCTACAAAAGATGGAAGTATTACGTCAATTCAAGCTGTTTATGTTCCTGCCGATGACTTAACTGACCCGGCTCCAGCAACAACGTTTGCCCACCTAGATGCTACAACAGTATTATCCCGTGGTCTTGCTTCAAAAGGGATTTATCCAGCGGTAGATCCACTTGATTCAACTTCAACAATGTTACAACCATGGATTGTTGGTAAGACTCATTACGATTGTGCGCAAAACGTGAAACAAACTTTACAACGATATAAAGAATTGCAAGATATTATTGCGATTTTAGGGCTTGATGAATTAACTGAAGAAGATCGTTTAGTTGTAGCTCGTGCTCGTAAAATTGAACGTTTCCTATCTCAACCATTCTTTGTTGCTGAAGTCTTTACAGGTTCTCCTGGAAAATATGTAAGTCTGAATGACACTATTCAAGGGTTTAATTTAATCTTATCAGGCGAACTTGATGCTCTGCCAGAACAAGCGTTCTATTTAGTTGGGAATATCAATGAAGCTGTTGCTAAAAACGAAGCTTCGAAATAGTGTGACCAACTGTGTGGCCGTTTCTATTGGCCAAATGTATTTGGCCACAGGCTCTTGACCAAAACGTGTTCATTGGCCACATACATTTGGTCACCAAAATACATTGTACTGACCACATACATGTGGTCAACAAAACGGTCACCATGTTTTTCCACAGTTGACCAAATGTATTTGGTCACAGTATTGATCACATTGTGGTGACCAAATACTGTTCCAAAATATATTTTACTGACCACATACTGTTCCACAATACATTGTGGAAATGGTCAACAAAATGGTCAACGAACACTTTTTGGTCAAGAGACACAATATATTCCAAGAGTACGTATGAGTTTGCAAGTTTGTATTATAACTCCAAAAGGCATTCTATGGAATGACCAAGCGGATGAAATTATCTTACCAGGTCCTTATGGTCAATTCGGTATTTTACAAAATCATTGTCGATTATTTACTGGATTAGACGTTGGTGCAACCTATATTCGATCAAATACAACCTGGACATCCTTAGCAGTGATGGGTGGGTTTGCTCAGGTCGAAAATAATCAAGTGCTGGTGCTAGCACATGATGGTGAAGCAGCAGAAAATATTCAACTTGAACAGGCAGAAAC